ATTCTTGCAGAATTTATAGCTGGACAATTAAAAAATCGCGTTTCTTTTCGAAAAGCAATGAAAAAAGCTATTGAATTAACTGAACAGGCGAATACAAAAGGAATTCAAGTACAAATTGCAGGACGTATTGACGGAAAAGAAATTGCACGTGTTGAATGGATCAGAGAAGGCAGAGTTCCTTTACAAACAATTGAAGCTAAAATTGATTATTGTTCCTATACAGTTCGAACTATTTATGGGGTCTTAGGAATCAAAATTTGGATATTCGTAGACGAAGAATAAAAAAACTTTATTTGTCTTTACATTTTATCCAACCATAAAAAACTACAACTATGTAGTATAACACTATACAGTACAGTAATAAAAAAAAATAAAGTCTTCTTTTTTAAGAATAAACTCAGCAATTCTATAAGGTTGAATAAAAATTTCCATCAAAACTCTTTTGATATAATTGCTATGCTTAGTGTGTGACTCGTTGGTTTAGGATTCGATTAGATTAAGATAAACAAAAAAAATAAAAAAGAGCTTACCTATTAAGAGCAACTAATAACTATAGCATTACTAAATAACCTAAGCAACTCATTGCTTCGCATTATCTGGATCCAAAAAAATCAGTCAAGATATGATAGACGCATCATATCATTGTAGCAACTGAAATTTTTTTACAAAAAAAAAAAAGAATAAAAAAATATGATTATAAGTTATGAAAGGTAATCGAAAAGTATGCGGATAAATGGAAGGATGAAAGAAAGAGAGAAAAATTGAATATTAATGATATATGATTCCAATTTGGAAAGTCTATGAGGTCACTGTAAGAAAAGCAATGTAATAAAGCATCAATACAGATTCATTCATAATAATTAGATAAATCTGTTCCAAAAACAAAAATTCAGAGCCTTGAGCCAATAAAAACTGAGAAAATTGACTCAAAAACAAATTAAAAAATGAAATTCAAAATTTCATATAAGAGCTCCATTGTAGAATTCGGGCCTAATGATTAATCAAGAAGCGATGGGAACGACGGAACCCATGAATATAGAGATAGAGGATTCGATTCAAAAATAAATCTTAGTAATTCATTGGACAGGATGGCGGAATAAACCAGAAACTTTATTATCTATTCTGATTTTTATTCTGAGACCTCGTGGGATAAACATCAAACTTAAATAGATATTGAAAGAGTAAATATTCGCCGGCGAGAATGTGTTTTTTTTTTTTTTCAAATAAAAAAAAGTAATAAAATACGAAAAAAAAAAATTAAAAAGATAAAAGAAAATAAGGATTTGTTAGAATATTCTAACTATAACAAAAACGACATTCGAGATGATGTGATAATATTACGTTATTTTAAAATAAATAGAATTCATCTTGGATTACATTTAGAAAAGGACATACACAAATTTAGAAGAAATCAGATGAAATTTCAAAAAATACCATGATTAATAGAATTACTCATTAACTATATCTTAATACAAGCTTTTATTCGCGAGGAGCTGGATGAGAAGAAACTCTCACGTTCAGTTCTGTAGTAGAGATGGAATTTCTAATTTAGAAAAAACCCATCAACTATAACCCAAAAAGAACCAGATTTCGTAAACAACATCGAGGAAGACTAAAAGGAATATCTTCTCGTGGGAATCGTATTTGTTTTGGCAGATATGCTCTTCAAACACTTGAACCCGCTTGGATCACATCTAGACAAATAGAAGCGGGGCGACGAGCAATGTCACGAAATGTACGACGTGGTGGAAAAATTTGGGTACGTATATTTCCAGACAAACCAATTACAGTAAGACCCGCGGAAACGCGTATGGGTTCTGGGAAAGGATCCCCTGAGTATTGGGTAGCTGTGGTTAAACCAGGTAAAATCCTTTATGAAATGGGTGGTGTACCCGAAAATATAGCCAGAAAAGCTATTTCAATAGCGGCATCAAAAATGCCTATAAAAACACAATTCATTATTTCTGAATAGGAATATAGAATGAAAAAGCTAAATAACATTTAAGGATAAAAAGATTATCGGTTTTCTTTTTTTGACAAACAATATTTTTTTACTTCGTCCTTTGCATTAAAAGAAGAGATACAAAAAAATGATATGATTCAACCACAAACCTATTTGAATGTAGCAGACAACAGCGGGGCTCGAGAATTGATGTGTATTCGAATAATAGGAGCTAGTAATCGCCGATATGCTCATATTGGTGACGTTATTGTTGCTGTAATCAAGGAAGCAATACCAAACACTCCTCTAGAAAGATCAGAAGTGATCAGAGCTGTAATTGTACGTACTTGTAAAGAACTCAAACGTAACAATGGGACGATAATACGATATGATGACAATGCCGCAGTTGTCATTGATCAAGAAGGAAATCCAAAAGGAACTCGAGTTTTTGGGGCGATCCCACGGGAATTGAGACAATTAAACTTTACTAAAATAGTTTCATTAGCTCCTGAGGTATTATAAGACCTAATAGGATTAAAATTAATTAATAGATTGTGTATCACGCATATACCCTTAATAATCAAATATTAATAATTTCATTGATATATTAATATATAATTCGTCATAAATAAAAGAAAAAGAACATGTTGATTATATTAAAATTATAGAACAATAAGGAATTTTAACTTATCATGGGGAAAGACACTATTGCTGATATAATAACCTCTATACGAAATGCTGACATGAATAGAAAAGGGACGGTTCGGATAAGATCGACTAACATCACCGAAAGCATTGTTAAAATACTTTTACGAGAGGGTTTTATCGAAAACGTAAGGAAACATCGCGAAAACAACCAATATTTTTTGATTTTAACCCTAAGACATAAACGAAATAAGAAAGAATCCTATAAAACTATTTTAAATTTAAAGAGAATAAGTCGGCCGGGTCTACGAATCTATTCTAACTCTCAACGAATTCCACGAATTTTAGGCGGAATAGGAATTGTAATCCTTTCGACTTCTCAAGGTATAATGACAGACCGAGAAGCTCGACGAAAAAGAATCGGCGGAGAAATCTTGTGTTATATATGGTAATTCTTCTAATAAAAAACTTGGATATCCGGAACTTACGATTTGTGAAAAAAGGGGGGTTGTGTAATACCACCCCTGCTAAAAAGGTCCGAATGTTTTACCTCGAATGAAAGAAAAAACGGAATTAATGAAAGTTTTCTTTCTGACTCACTTCCGAGTGGTTAGATACTAAAGATTTTTTTGATTTTAAGTCATGCTTCTGAAAGGATTCGACATATTTTTGTATAGGTATACATATAGGAGAAAATATTAAAAATTTTAGTAAGTTCTTAGGTATAAGTTAATCAGGGGACAGTCATTTTCTAGACTCCATACCAAGGATTCAAATGAGTAAGTGTTTTTTCAATTTCAAAATTCCTTTCACGAAGATACAATTAAAGATTGAAAAATATAAAGAAACCTTTTTTTCGTCCAACAATAAATATATTCACAGAATTAAGGAATAACAACTATGAAAATAAGGGCTTCCGTTCGTAAAATTTGTGAAAAGTGTCGACTAATCCGTAGGAGGGGGCGAATTATAGTAATTTGTTCCAACCCGAGGCATAAACAAAGACAAGGATAATCTTACTAAAAGAAATAATGTAAAGAGTACTTCCAAGGAGCTGGCAAAAAAAAAAGGTCTGTTTTGACATGAAATGGATATATCCATATATTTCTTGTGAAATGAAAAAATATGGCAAAACCTATATTAAGAATTGGTTCACGTAAAAATACACGTAGTGGTTCACGTAAAAATGTACGTAGAATACCAAAGGGAGTTATTCATGTTCAAGCAAGTTTCAACAATACCATTGTGACCGTTACAGACGTACGGGGTCGGGTTATTTCTTGGTCCTCCGCAGGTACTTGTGGATTCAGGGGTACAAGAAGAGGAACACCTTTTGCTGCCCAAACCGCAGCAGGAAATGCTATTCGAGCAGTAGTGGATCAAGGTATGCAACGAGCTGAAGTAAGGATAAAAGGCCCTGGACTGGGAAGAGATGCAGCATTACGAGCTATTCGTAGAAGCGGTATACTTTTAAGTTTTGTACGAGATGTAACCCCTATGCCACATAATGGTTGTAGACCCCCTAAAAAAAGACGCGTATAGAACTAAGGCTGAAAGGGTTTCAAGAGAAATAAACGATTCAATGATCTGATCAAATAAAATTACTATGGTTCGAGAGAAAGTCAAAGTATCTACTCGGACACTACAGTGGAAGTGTGTTGAATCACGAAGAGACAGTAAGCGTCTTTATTATGGACGCTTTATTCTGTCTCCACTTATGAAAGGTCAAGCCGACACAATAGGCATTGCGATGCGAAGAGCTTTACTTGGCGAAATAGAAGGAACATGTATTACACGTGCAAAATCTGAGAACATACCACATGACTATTCTAACATAGTAGGTATTCAAGAATCAGTACATGAAATTTTAATGAATTTGAACGAGATTGTATTAAGAAGTAATCTATATGGAACTCGCAACGCGCTGATTTGTGTCCAAGGTCCCGGATATATAACTGCTCAAGACATAATTTTACCGCCCTCTGTGGAAATCATCGATAATACACAGCATATAGCTACCTTAACGGAACCAATGGATTTGTGTATTGGATTAAAAATCGAGAGGAACCGCGGATATAGTCTAAAAATGTCAAATAACTTTGAAGACAGAAGTTATCCTATAGATGCTGTATTCATGCCTGTTCAAAACGCGAATCATAGTATTCATTCTTATGGGAATGGGAATGAAAAACAAGAGATTCTTTTTCTAGAAATATGGACAAATGGAAGTTTAACTCCTAAAGAAGCACTTCATGAAGCCTCCCGGAATTTGATTAATTTATTTATTCCTTTTCTACATGTAGAAGAAGAAACGTTCTGTTTAGAAAACAATCAACATCAAGTTACTTTACCCCTTTTTCCTTTTCATAATAGATTAGTTAACCTAAGAAAAAACAAAAAAGAACTAGCATTT